CATACTCATCCTGGAGCTTCTGCTCTCCTCTGGGGAGGGACCTCTATAGATAGAGAGGTGAGCCGAGGGTAGCCCCCCGCTTGACCGATTTCTCGGAATCGGAGGAAGATCTCTCATCTTATGACCCTGAACAAGAAGGAGCTGCTCTCGCTGTGAGATCAGCAGCAAAAGAAAGAAGAAGAATTGGATGCCCCAGAGCAGCAGCCCCCGGATAAGCCTTAAAAAAAACACACACAACGGACCGGACACAAACAAAAGAAACAAGAAAAGGGCCATGATGATGATCCTATGTTCGTTTTCGCTCTGCCCCGATGATGCGCTCCTAGCTCGCGGAGCCGGAAAAAGAAAAAGAATCTCTATCTCTCTATTACTTTGAGAAGAGAATCGTTGGTTTGACCGACGGACTACGTGGGAAATACGAGATCTAGGCAAGCCGCTACATGTTCTCCTCTTGCCCTTTTTCGATAGAAGAACTACTTATCTTCTCTTAGATAGCGGTCGATCGGTTCGCATCTATGGTCAATCAATAGGTCCGCGGATCTCTTCTTCTATACGATAAATCGCCATCTCGTAGCATCACCACGACACCGATTCTTGTTATTTTTCCGAGCCCCCCATGCCGTCGACTTTGAGTATGATGAATGAGTGGAAAAATCTTTTTAGAAGTCCCTGTCCGATCCAACCAAAGAGTTAGTATCTAAAATACATATATATATTATAAGGGGGGAACTGCTAGTTTTTTCAGAAAAGACTTGCTGCCCCCCTTCCGAATCCCGCGAGTGACTAAGCGCGAGACGAGCCATAACATAAGGGGCGAATCTACTCTTCGTAGAATCGACCATAGATATCTTCTTTTTTCAGTATATTTGCACCAGGCTTAGCCCCTACTAGTAAGAAGGTGTTCCCGAAAGGGGACGAAACCTGTCGTGTGCGGCTTAGTAGCGCGTGAACAGAACACATAGCCTAAGCGGAACTCAATATTCAACCAACCTATGATCCCTTTATTTAATCAGCTTACTATCAATAAACCATGTGTTAGGTTCTCGTTTCGGGAGATCTTGGAACGTGCCCGTCGTGTGAATGCGCATACAAATGGGTCACTATTCGCCTACTACTAATAAGGGCGGAGAGTGGATTCTAGATTATATCAGTCGGGTAGGCTGGACTGGGGTTCTGGGAAAATCTCTACGAATTCTTCTTTGCAAGAGACATCCCTGGGTTTAGTGATTTCTCCGGCAGCCTTGCTGGGATCTCCAGATCGAATAATTGGTTTACAAGACGCTCTTAGGGAGTCTTGTCTTCTCGGATTCCAGCTTTTTTCTTTTCTTATAAAAAGCTTTGACCTACTCCCTGAGCAGAGATGTACGCTTTATACAGGTAGTGGGGTCATGTATACTCATGGGATGGCTTTTTTTGGAGTAATGAAAAAATTCCATTGCATCCAAATCAATCAAGATCTAAGTAGTTGTTCAGTAAACTATTATGCTTCTCGCATGCAGTATCCGAGTCTTGCCTATTTAAGGAATATAGAGGAGGTATGCGTCCTCCCGGTCGCCTTGACCAATCACAGATCAGCTCGAAAGTACCCCTTTTTATTATGATGATAGGAGGGGTGGATGGTAGGGCTAGAACAGGCATAATCGCTGCAACGCCTAGAAGTGGGCCGACTATCTTCCATAAAATATATATATTCGGCATTTAATGAGATAGTAAAGTTCTAGACTCAAGCTAGCAAAAAACAAGACTGAGGTCGGGCATTACTGGTAATTGCTAAGGTGCTTTCTGAAGTATTAACCATTGGCTAGCGCTCATCTTCAGCTCTGTTTCCAGCCTTTCATTTCATATACCATTCCCGTATGCCATACCTCTTATTTAACATCCAAGCCTCCTCCCATCGGTAGTTGGAAGCAGAACTGAGGCTGGATGTAACTGAAGGAAAGGGGATATAGGTACGATAGGAGGGCACGGTACGGTTAAGTTAAGCAGGTAAGCGAAGGCTCTCTCTCTCGCCCTGTGGTCTTGCGTTAAGCCCTTCCGCCCATTATTGATCTTCATTCTAAGCGAGCAGGTCGAAAGCAGTTGAGGTGATAGCAAAAGTAAGCAGGGAAGCAGAAGCAAGAGGTCTTCAAAGAACTCTTGTGTAATAAAGCTTCTCGGTCGCATTTCATTGGTCTCTAAGGCGCTTAATCGTTCATCGATCTTTTCTTCTTTCTTCAATCGGTCATATCTGATCCGTAGCTGGTAGCGACATGAGGAAAAGGTCCAGAATAGTCTATTTTATTTGCTAAATCGCGAGTTTAAGGGGTCGGATGGGTCAAGTATGGCCTCTAAAAACATGCGATAATCGGCTTTTTTAGTAGCATCTGTCCTTCCCGGCCTGCTGTCGTCAACGGCCCGCTTCCTTGAATGAGAGTCGGTCTTCCCGATCCACGAATACTTTCCGTTGTCCTTTACTAGTTTAGTGGCTTCTGCCTGAGGGCATCTGGAATTGTCTGTTTCGGTATTAACTCTTGTAAACGGTCGCAAACGCTCATCTGTCCACGAATACGGTTCCCTTCTTTTATTCTATAGCTTTTATTCAATTAGGGCGAATACCTTGTAACCGAATTTCTTTCTTGAAAGATATGCTACTTCCCGGTCGAGCTGTCTTGTAACGGTCTCTAGGGTCTTCAGTCGAATTTTTCTTCTTTCCTGTAGTAGTTCATCTGATGAGTTCATCGCGCAATTTGAGTTTAAGCATCGGGCTTCTGAAAGCTATCTTCTGTAGGGATCGGAGATCGCCTTGTATAACTATCGATCAATGGTTTTCGCGCTAGGAGATCATCCGCTTATGGCAGGAAGGATGGATGAGCTCCCTATTGATATAAAAAAGGATGGAGGTGAAGTCTGAGCCTCGGATGAGGGGGGGAATATAGACACTGGGAAAGGAATCATGGGAGTCCGCCCGAATAAAGGGAGCCTTACGTGAGAGGGCCCTGGAGGAGAATTGGAATAATGAGAGCAAGTAAACTTCCTTTGTCGGCGAAACGCAAAAGGGCTCTTTACCAAAAAAGTTTCTTATTGTCTACCTAAAAAAGCTTTGGTCTTCATTAGGGCGGGATACGCGTCCATTGAATGAGTTGACTTACTTGTTTCATACGGATTTGCAAGGGCAGCTGGACCAGCGGGGGTGGCTAAAGCCATTAAATCTTGAAAATTGGCATCTCCTATTATTATTCTAGTTTTGTATCAATCTCTTCTTGGAATTTACTTAGCTAAGGCACCCACCGGATCTACAACTGCCGGGCAAACATCTTCCCATGTTGCAGAGAAAACACTTTTTTAGTAAAGGGGATAAACGAAAGAAAAAGGCCCTTTGTTCGCCCGCTTCGCTTAGCTCTCTCAAGCAAATTACCGTTGCTCGTGGACGAAGGGAGAACCCCAGTAGTACCGCGCGGGTAAGCTGTATTCTTTTTATGAACCTTAATTTCGACTCCAAGCCCGAAACCCACCGCTTTCTTGTTCTAGTTCTGTTTCTTTTCCAATTACGGAGCTTTCTAGGTAGTACGCTTATTAGGAGACCATAGACCATAGCGGATTTGCTAGCTAACGAGCAGCTAACAAGAGTGATAAAGCACGGAAAGAATAGTGACAAGCGTACTGCTCTGCTACGGGAATGAATGATTCAGATATAGGCTATAGGCACTTGAAGGGGAAGTAGACTCAGGACAGAGATGACGGTGGTGGTTATGAAGCCTAAAACTAGTTAGCATTAGAGGGACAAGAAAGCAGACGAGTAGGTTTGGTACCGGCTTTAAAGGATAGGGGGAAAGGCGGTTGCTTTGGCAGGGGACCAGGGGCGGGAACAGACCATGGACCAACAGGATAACTTTGAAATGGGTTTTATGGCTCGACTTATTGGCAAAAGCCCGGTTCCTGCGGGCTCGGCTTTCTGGCTGGCTATACCTATGGAGAGGCCAACTAGTGATCATAAGCTCGAGAAGAAAGAGTTCGTTCAAAAGCGAAGGTCGGAAAGAGGCAATGAAGATTGTCGATCGAAGGGCTTGCCTTGTTAACGAGCAGGTTACTGTTGTAATGTACCGCTTCCTTTATCTTGGCATCATCTTTACTATTGACCAAAGCATAGGTCCAGGCTCTGATCGAACGGACTTGCTAAGGTTTACTTAAATAGTTGTTCTTTCTCTTTCAAAATGAATTATATAATCACAGTGGCTCTTTATCTTCAAGTCAAGTGAGAGATCGGCCATCGCCCAAAGGTGCTTTAACGAAAGCCGGTCCCCGGTGGCTAAGAACCTTTCCTCACTCTTGAAGCCTTCAAGCCATTGGATTCAGTAGAGCTCCGGGCGGTATAGTCAGTCTTCAGTGTACTCTTTCTCTCATTCATACTTTGGATAGATTTTTTTGGTGTTCAGTCTACCTTAGTACAGAATCTAAATCCAATTTCTTCTCTGACACAATGCCCTTTCTTAAGAGAGAGGAGGAAAGAAAAGAAATATATAGAAAGGGAGCACTAGTAAGAAGAGGCCCTTAGAAAGCTTAACTTGTTAGACCGAGGAGATTGGCAGAACTGAGAGTCCTACTAATCTTATCTACGGTATCACTTTTCAAACTCTTATCAAAGAGATCCTTGGGAGGCCTGCTATCTATGGTATCCTCGGTATGACGATTAATGGCTCTTACCTAGCTATTGCCCTGATCCTATTCGATCGTATAGAACGCTACTATAGACCCTAGCTATTCCGCCCTATCAAAGCCCAGAGCAAAGAAGGATGGAGGGACAACAACCCCTGAGGGAAAGGCAGAAGCATAAGCACTGACACGAGATGTCCTTATCATCACTCTTTCTCGATCGAAGGCTTTAGCATTCCAATCTGATCTAGTTGCTGCTTGCCCATTTTCATTCAATAATCCCGCCTTTGCCAATAGACTGAAAAGCTTTCAAATCCCCTTGACTCATCTAATGCTCTCCCACTGGCAGGAAGTAGAACTGCAACTGCTGGAGGGGCTCCCTGGAAAAGAAGGAAAGAGAGATGGTTTTGACAAAAAGAGATGGAATTTACACATGAAAGATAGGTGGAAGTAGGCCTATGTGCGTACGGAAATGGCAGTTTTTCTTGTTCATCGGCCGGACGGAGGGGACTCGCTGCTAGCCCTCGGCGATTGGGAGGGATATGTGCTAAGGGAGTTATGGTTCAACAAGCTCAACAAGAAAGGGAATTTCGGTTAGTGTTCTATCTGAACCAGGTTTAGTCCATTCATTACAGGTTACGAACTAAAAGAACTTCCCTGCCATAGAAGGTTACGGGGAATCAGTCCCGGTTGACCGAGCAGAAGAGTGCCACGCTGACGGAGCAGGAGAGAGCCCCCTTAGAGAATGGGCGACGAGCGATTGGAATAGGGGGAGTTGGGAAGCGCTTGAGGAGAAAGGTCCACTCACACCCGTGGCAGGTTAAGGGTATAGAAAAGGGTTCCATCTTACCCGAAATGTCGAAATGCTGGTTGATACGGGGTAGGGGGAGATGGTGACAACTGCCAGTCTACGAAGCCGTGGAATAGCAGGCAGGCAACCCTTCATTAATAGACGGGGGAATCAGGGGGTTGCTTACTCTCGCGACTATACGCGCAGGAGGGTTGGGGACTCATGGAAAGTGATGAATAGAATCTGCGAATCGCAGTATTCCCCGGTTCCAGGGTTCCGACTCACCCTCCATTAAGAAGCATCTCATTCAAGTCCACTTTTCGCTGTTCGACATAACTGGCGAGTCACGTCAACCGCCTTATTGTTGGTAGGGCACTCTAGAGCCATCATTCTCATTTGGTCTGGTTGTATAGCGGAGAAATGACGTCGACCCGATCTCCCTAAGCAGAGCCCTTTTTGAGGTAGAGTGTTGCTGCTCATATGACTGAGAAACCGACCAAACCCGTTTCCCCTACTATGCTACCATTCAGGGATAAGGTTTAGTAGACGGCCTACTATTAGAATCAAATCATCTGGTCAAAAAGGGTGTTGGTCGATTCGGTCAGAAAAGGTGTTAGAGAATAGGAAATGGTCATTAAGGGTGATGGTCAGAACGGGTGCAATCTCCTACTATTCGAGAACCAGCTCTTATATACGTGTTAACAACTTGAATGAGGGGAATAGAAATAGTAGGGTTTGTTTCCACCCATCCTCAGAAGTGACCGGTCGATGACATAAGGGGCCGTTTCTCGTGAGGGTCGAACGGGAACCCGATCAATCTCGAGCTCAAACTCGGACCTCCCGTCCGTTGGCATTTCGTCCGTTGCTTACTTCCTAGTCGATTCTACTCATCCGGTCACTCTAGTCTCGCCTCGGCTCTTCCCCGGACATGCCTAGGGTGGGGAGACGAACAATCTCAGCTTGTCATCTCGTTTCCCTCGTATCTCGTGGAGGGAGTATCATATGGACTTCCCGATTTCTGGCTCGAAAGGGAGTTTACTTGCTCGACCATAGGTAGGGACTCACTCGACCATAGGAGAGGGAGAGGGAGAGGAAGAGGCCCCTGGAATCATGGTAGTACGCCTCAAGATTGGAATGAGGGGAAGGAATGGAAAGATAAATGGATGGGAAATCCCCCTATGTGCTGAGAATAAGAGGAGCCAACAAACTGAAAAATACCCGTGGGAAAGCATGGGAGCCCCAAGCCTATGTAATAGTATCAACCCTTAGAAGATAGTTTAGCATCACCCTACCAATGAGTCTGGAGGAAAGACTGGTGAATCAGGCAACCCCTCTACCTTGAATTCATAACTTGCATAATGAGTTGCATCGACATCTTTGCCCGTGATCGAATGCCCCTTTCCCACGCCACCAATCGACGAATGCTGAGGAAGGAGTGAATCAACTGATGCAACCAACCACAATACAATACACCACCCGAGCAACTATCCAACACCCGAAAGGGCGGAATAATGCCAGGAAGTTACCAAGCAACTCCAAGTGAATAACCCAACCACGACTATCTAACCAACTACCGATGAACTAATCAACAACCGAACGAGACTGAATCCAAGCGAGTGAATGAACGAGTCAGGGGTTTGTAAAGAGCAAAGGACTATAAAAAACACTACCCGGAATAGGAGTCTTGGCTAGTTTGAGCTGGAAGACGAGTCGAAGAAGTCAAAAGAGCAGGAAGAGGCATAATAGCCATCAACCGGAAGCAGTGCAGAAATAGGAGGAGAGCTTGTCTCAGCGGATTGCCGACGAGGAAAGAGTTGCCTGACCGCGAGGAAGGCCCTAGACGAGTGATTGACTGACCGTCAGGCTCCTTAAACCTTGACCCACCTTCCTGTCATAGGCTTGCTTCCCTCTGAAAGTTCTTTCTTTCCTTCTGCCACTAGTAGCTGTCTCATTCCTGACCTTCTGTTAGTACGGGCTAGCCTCAGCTAGCCGGTGAAATCGATAAGTCGTGTAACAAACAATCCTTGTTCCTGACTTTGCCCTTGTTCCTTTCGCCTTGCTGCCTTCGTCTTTCGGCTTTAGGACTAGCTCAGTCTTCTTTAATAAATAGGTATTCAGTGAGTGACTCTTTCCATCTTTAGTTTAGGTTCATTACGGCAGTTGTTAGTTCCGTCTCTTTATCAGTTAATTCGGTATCGTTTATTAATAGCGTATTTTAAGGGTAGTCCTTCCCCCAGGTGCGCCTAAAGTCTTATGATGATCCCTTTGCCCTAGGTTGGGTTAAACCATCGGACTCGACTAAGAAATCCATGCCAGAGACTCCTCCTAGTAACCATCCCCGAAATCCGGGAAGGTGTTCTTGAAGACATGGCGGGCCCCAAGCTACACCCTTCTCCGCTACCAAATCATAGATCTTCCAAAGAAGACCAAAGCGAATGAGCTCACTCGATTCGCGTCTGATCCTCCATGATTTCTCATAGACTGACGCGGGAAAGAAGTCACTTAAGGAAACATCCGGTGAATTCGCGACACTCCAGTCTCCAGTACCAATGGACGTACCGAAGCCAATCCTTCATCCAGTTTCTGAGCAAAGACCACTCAAGGTAGTTTACTTGCTTACTTTAAAGGGTAAGGTAGTTTACTTGCTCGACCATAGGGAGAGGTGGTCCCGGACTCTTTTTGTTGGAAATAATTCATCAGGGGCCGCCTTTAAATCCGAAGGTTTCGTCTCTTTAAGAAGGGAAGGAAGGAGATAATGAACCCCGAAGATAAGGAAGCGAAAGCTCACTCTGCCAAGCCACAATTCTAATGGATAGTCATTGTGACCCCGAGGCTTGGTGTACATAGCAAGAACCCGCTCAAAGTGACGAGATCTTGTATGACTGAGTTTGGCAAGGACCCCCTCCACCACCCATCCTTACTAAGGTAGAGAACCTTCGTAATGAATGGATATTTTTTACATATAGCCACCATATGGATGCTGGTAAGCAAGCAAACAACGAGCAGACATGGCAGATAAATCCACGCGTCCACCCTTGACGCAAAAGCGCTTAGCAAACTCAAATGCACCTGTGTCAGAAATCAGATATTTTTGAGTTGAAATTGGCTGAAGACACTGAAAATAAACTTCAGCAACTTGCGCATCAGCGATGACAACATCATTATCATTACCGAGCACATTGATTGGGACACGTCAACTAAAGTGGCTTTTGAACGAGACCTACCGGCTTAGGGTCAGTTGCTACTAAAATGGGTGTACCCTGAACGGGGTTCCGATCTCTAAATGGATCTGCTATAGCTACTCGATCTCGATCAAATAGCTTTGGATCTGTCTCTACATCTGGAATATCTGTGGATATGGAACTCAATATCGATCTGAAACTTGAAGGGTGCTCCATAGCTTCAACTGATACTGCTTCTAGCCAACATCGGCTATGGATCACGCCCATCATCATAAGGGCATCCATCCCGGTATGGGGTTGGATCATAGGCCCTGGTGATGGCTCCCCTTACTAGTAAAGGGAACTGGAAGGGATGCTATTGGTGCTATCGGTACTGCTCTCGTTATCATCGGCAGATATGCCTCTTTTTCTATTAGCGGGAGTCTTTCTCTACTGCTGTTGGTATCGCCTTCTGGATATGCTTCTGCTTTTACTGATGCTTATGGATCACTTTCTGAATCGAACCCAAAAACGGATAGGTTTGATCGGCCTGGCCTCGGGTGGTGGATCGAATGAACACTCAACCGCGTCATCACGGAAGCGATGGATGCCCAACCTTTATATCTCTTCCTTCTCAATAAAGGCGGGGATGGACTCTGAAATACTCCTCCGATCGGTTCCGACAGTCTTTTCTTCACTTTCTCTTCTCGGCATGATCCAGGCGTTCAAGCTAGCAGATCAAATCATGGGTTCTCATCCCGGAGAGGCAAGTTAGTCGGTTGGTTGAAATGCGGTTATGCCGGGTGGACTAAAGTAAAGTGGGAGGTGGCATCGTCTAACGTATAATAAAAGCACGCTTGCTTTTATTGTTTCGCTCTGCGCTTATTGGTTGAGGCACTGCTGCGTCTGCGTGTTCTCATCTAAGAAAGATGTACAGTTCTCGCGGAGCGCGCTTGCGAAGGACCAATGACGAGCTATATAGAGGATAAGAGAAGGAATCCCTTATATATTATAAAAAAAAGTGTCCGGGGTTGAAGTTAAGTTTTTTTTTTCGTCTGAATATTCAGGAGCTAAGACCATTTCAATGCTCCCTTTCGCCATGCATAAACTGCACCGGATAAGCTAATACGAAAATAATGTATATAAATAGGGAACGGATACGCCCAATACATTATAAACTCATTGCCCGTGGATAAAGACATAAAAAAAAATTACTGTAATAGTGGATTCGGAATTGTGGTGTAACCCCCCATTGCTCTATCTCCGATAGCATGCAGCCGATAATGAGGACAGATATATAGAAAGTGTGCAGTGAGGGATCTTTATAGGTAACCAGTCTTTACTTAACTCGACTCAAGCTTTACTTAGCCCAAGCAATGCCCAAAAGTCCCATGTTTTTCTTGGTTGGACCAGCCCAACCGGCGATTTACGTCTTCCTGAATTGGGAGAGCAAGCACAAGTCTCTCTTCTTTTTTTTTTGGGGGGGGGCAGAGCAGTTAAAGAATGAACCAACCCAAATGATTGTTCTAGAATGGCTATTCCTCACAATTGCTCCTTGTGATGCAGCGGAACCTTGGCAATTAGGATTTCAAGACGCAGCAACACCTATGATGCAAGGAATAATGGACTTACATCACGATATCTTTTTCTTCCTCATTCTGATTTTGGTTTTCGTATCACGGATCTTGGTTCGCGCTTTATGGCATTTTCACTATAAAAAAAATCCAATCCCGCAAAGGATTGTTCATGGAACTACTATCGAGATTCTTCGGACCATATTTCCTAGTATCATCCTGATGTTCATTGCTATACCATCATTTGCTCTGTTATACTCAATGGACGAGGTAGTAGTAGATCCAGCCATTACTATCAAAGCTATTGGACATCAATGGTATCGGACTTATGAGTATTCAGACTATAACAGTTCCGATGAACAGTCACTCACTTTTGACAGTTATACGATTCCAGAAGATGATCTAGAATTGGGTCAATCACGTTTATTAGAAGTGGACAATAGAGTGGTTGTACCAGCCAAAACTCATCTACGTATTATTGTAACACCTGCTGATGTACCTCATAGTTGGGCTGTACCTTCCTCAGGTGTCAAATGTGATGCTGTACCTGGTCGTTTAAATCAGATCTCTACTTCGGTACAACGAGAAGGAGTTTACTATGGTCAGTGCAGTGAGATTTGTGGAACTAATCATGCCTTTATGCCTATCGTCGTAGAAGCAGTTCCTAGGAAAGATTATGGTTCTCGGGTATCCAATCAATTAATCCCCCAAACGGGGGAAGCTTAAGCGGAAATGAAAGAGTAGGGTGAGGGAGTGAAACTTGCTCGACCATAGGGAGAGGGAGAGGGGGGGGGGGGAAGCCACAAAATTGAAGGCTTCGCTCGCTCGCTCTAACGCTCGTTTAGTAAACAGCGAGTGGAGTGCATAAGCCCCTTTAGAGATAGGGGCGAGTACTACACGAGCTCGTAAGTAAAGTACGGAACGAGCCTTGTCTACGAAGCAGAGCGACCTCGTCTTGCTTGCTTCTGGCGAAGCTTCTAGCACTAGATAATAGGCATAAAAGTATGGTAGGAATACTACTTTTTAGGCCGATCACTACATAGGAGCGATAGCGAAGCCAAGCCGTATAAAGGCGAGCAGCCCTTATAGCAATAGTAAACGGCCTACTTATAGCCCTCTTTTTTCCCCCTTATTCGGGGACTTCAACGGGCCCTACAAGCTCATGTGTCAATTCTTCGCATTTTAAACCAATTTATAGTGACCAAGAAAGACCAAAATCAAAGAGCGGAATTCATTCAAACCTACTTTCATAAAATCATCAATCGTCAGATCTCGTGAATAAATATTTCGTGGATGGATGGAAGGACCTGTTAAAAAGAAAAAATTATCTTCTATATACGAAATTACTTATAGGCAGGATATAAATCTATCGAATTCGAGGTAGATCCCCAGAGTGAGCAGCAATTGCAAAAGATATAAAAAGAGGAGCCGAATATCTTTTTTCAGTAAAAAGCTCGAAGCGAAAGAGGGCCGGAAAAGATCCGTAATAAAAAATGATTGCACTGCACTCGCAGCATTGACCGGAAATGTGGTAGGCCAAAGAATAAGCTAAGCAGACAAGAAGAAATCCTTTCCCTCAGACCACATTAGCACTTGAGCTCAGAACATTTTTGGGAGAAGAAAGACTCACAAGGGGCGAGGTGCGTCTAGAAAGGAAAAGTTTTATAAGGGCTTACACCTCAGCCTATTGGCGGCCCGCCCAATGTTAGCATTCAGATCGATTCTCATCCCTGGCCCTGAAAGGTGGACACCGCCCGCCTTGCCCGGGCTTTGGAAACCCCATCGAAGTCGAATTCCCATTCCAGGCCGTCCTGTTCGCTATCCGAGTGAGTCCCAGTCTGGGAGAAGGGGGGCCATCTGTTTCAGAAGGTCCGAAGATTCATTTCAAAAAACAGGAATGTCAGAGCAGTTAGTCCGCATGTCCCTAACTACCTTGTTCCTGATTGGATTGCTTTCTTAGTGTGGCATCTTTTTGTTCGCTGTCCACTGGTGATATTATCATATCATATATAAATGTAGATAGAGAAAGAGGCTAAGCTAAGCCTACGTAACGCTATGGGAACAGCTTTTTTTGTCCG